GTTAGTAGAATGGAAAATTTAGGGGTCTTTGGTGATTCAAGAGGTGGCTTGTGATTATTCATAATCATGAAAAGTTACCGAACAAACGTTCCACTTTATAACTAGAACTACTATACTCTAACTCAGTATAATGATAACGTATTATCCCGTAAGTTCCTTTTGTATTGTATTCCAAATAAAAACAAAATACCTCTATTTTCTGAATACTATGACTGGACTTTTATGAAAAAAAGAAAAGCCCCTTATCGGATTTGAACCGATGACTTACGCCTTACCATGGCGTTACTCTACCACTGAGTTAAAAGGGCTTATTTTATTTAATTCCCGAACAAGTTACTGTGTAGATAAAATCTCTATATGCACATATTATATATATAATATAGATAAGTATATGCAGTAGACTCATAGTCGCTAGTGACTGATTTTTTTTTTGAATAATCAAATGGATTTGCCTAGGAAGTCTAGGGTAAAATGAATTGTTTCAAGACTGGCCCTAAATTTATTTTATTGAGGAGATGATCCCTATAAACAAAATTAATAAATAAAATTAAACAAAATTCACTTGATTGATACATAACATATATGTAAATTCGACATAAAAGAAATTTCAAGATATTTCATCGAATCATGAAATTCTATACAATTCTGAAAAACGGAAAGATCCCTCGGATCTAATCATATCATTCCATTATATTGACAATTTCAAAAAACTGATGATACTATTATCATAGTATGAGGGCGGTTGAGCAAAGCAAGTCGGCCCCCATCGTCTAGTGGTTTAGGACATCTCTCTTTCAAGGAGGCAGCGGGGATTCGAATTCCCCTGGGGGTAGGGTACTACGAGAGGAAGTTGATCATGGATTAACAATAAGCCTAAAATTGATTCTTCCTGGGTCGATGCCCGAGTGGTTAATGGGGACGGACTGTAAATTCGTTGGCAATATGTCTACGCTGGTTCAAATCCAGCTCGGCCCAATAATTAGCCAATCTATCATGAGATGGTATAACCCCCCTTGTTCTTCAGAAATACCCCATACGAAGATAAAAAAGAATCAAATTTTCTGCGAGATCCCTTATTGCCCCGGGATTGTAGTTCAATTGGTCAGAGCACCGCCCTGTCAAGGCGGAAGCTGCGGGTTCGAGCCCCGCCAGTCCCGACGGATCCAATATCCAATAAATACATCAATTCATTTTTTCCTTTTCTATGAACTAGTCTAGTAAAGGGTGTCGGGGGGCATACTTTCATTCCCAAAGCAAAAAGGAGTTTTTATTGATTCTTTTTTCTTTCCTATTTTTTCCATTTCGCTTTTATTGTTTGTTTAGGTTTGTAACTATGTAATTAATCGAAGTGGAAAGGCAACCTGATGATCCTTTATCAAATGATTGTCCAAGGAAAACGAAAGGTAGTAGGTTATAGAAAAAAAATAAGGAAACGGATAATAAATAAAGGAATTTTGGATTGATTGGATCAGGAATCGAAATCTGGATTCGGTATGGATAAAAGAACTTCCTATGTTATACTATTCAAGTCTCGACGACGGGTTTATTTGAAAGATCATATATTGTTATTCGTAATATTAATACGATTCGATATCATCGAGAGGTAATTAATTGAATTTACAGACGAAAGATTTATCATCTCTAGGGGATTAAATCCCGAGTTATTGCCAAGTAAAAAAACCGATAAGATTATGGAAGTCAATATTCTTGCATTTATTGCTACTGCACTATTCATTCTAGTTCCTACCGCCTTTCTACTTATCATTTACGTAAAAACAGTTAGTCAAAATGATTAATTCAATTGAATTTGAAAATTCAATTGAATTAAACTTTCCTTCTGAGTTCTTATCAAAAATTGACGAAGTCAAATGAAAAGGATTCCAATATCACGTCTTAACTTAAATGAAATGAGCGGACTATAATGGGTAGTATTCTAAGAGATAGATAGTATGGTAGAAAGAAATAGATGAATCTTTCTACCATACTATCTATCTCTTAGTCTATAAACTTAGTCAGCCTATAAAGTTGTAATCTAGAATAAAGATAAAGGCTTAAGTTTATATAGATCAATCTACAATATTCTCTTCATACTTATGTATATATGTGTATATAAATTACATATATTGTATGGCATTGACATAACACCCGATTTGCTGCATCTATTTGTTCCGATCAATCTGAAATAATTCTTATCTTAGGATTCTAATCCCTTTCCTTTTACTAATAAGAAAGAGGAAGCCTCACCGATTTTGAACGCCCGAACCATGATGTGAAATAAGTCGATAAAGCATAAATCGCCTTTTTCAAATTAAAAAGCAAATTGCCCAATATGTGACCCGCCCGAAGCAAGATCTTATCATTGCACAGCCTCTCGTTAGACAACCACAATCTCTATATCATTTCTCATACAAAGTGCGTATAAACTTAACAAAACGACTTCTTCTTTGAATAGTAAAGAGGGAAAGAAATAAAAAAAAAGTCTGGTCTTCCTCAATATCTA